ACGGAAAGACTTTTTCTTTTTTATCTTTATCAACTTCAAACAATTGTATTTGGATTATATGATATAATGGACCTTATGGATAGCGATTTGAATAGGGATAGAGAGGTACCATCAATAACTCCGAAATACAAATTATTCTTTCCCGGATATTGTATGGAATAGAAATTGAAAAAAAAAAAGTCCTATATCATATTGGTTTTTTTTTTTCTTTTTTTTTCTAGTAAGATTTTATGCTATTTTCATATAGTTATATTTTTTTTTCGAAAGGTAGTATAATTTAAAGAATAAATATAGAAATAATGAAATACATAGTAAAAATCAAAAAGAATTTTTTTAACCAATAGATGTCTTTCACATCCAATTTGATCAATCAATAACCTTTTATTTTTTGAATGGCAGTTCCAAAAAAACGTACTTCTATATTAAAAAAACGTATTCGTAAAAAGATTTGGAAAAAAAAGGGATATTGGGCAGCGTTGAAAGCTTTTTCATTAGCTAAATCCCTTTCCACCGGGAATTCAAAAAGTTTTTTTGTACGACAAATAAATAATAAAACATTTAACTAATCTGAATCAGCCCAGCCTGATTGGAAAAATGAGCGAATTTTTTTTTAATTGATACTCAATTTTTTAATATAATCGAGAATCTAAAAATAGAAATACAAAAAAGGATAAGTAAAGGTTTCCATTCCCTACTCTTTCGAACTGATTGATTTGTATTTGTCTACTGAATTCTCAAAATGGTACTTTATTTTTATTAGAAAGAAAATTGGAAAACATAAGAAAGACAAATATAGAAAGTTTAACCTCTCTTTTTATTTGAATATGTTTTTCATTCCCAAGATGGGGATTCTTATTTCCCCATCACCCACTTAGAATAGAAATAAGACAATAATAACGGTTTTGTTTTTATATTTATACTTTTCTATTTATCTTATGCCTATATTTTCTATTTATCTTATGCCTATAGAAGAGCCGATCTAAAATCTTTAAGAAAAAAAAATAGCTTGTTGAAACTAATTGATTAGAACTTTTTTTTTCACTTTCTGAATCATTATTTTTGTGAATCATTCTATATACCACATATACCTCATTTTCACTCCAATTGAGAAAAGCACCCTTTCCCATTTCTATAGATAATCTATACGGATAGTGTGAAAATTTTCAGTGATCCAAACCACCTATCGTGGAAAGATAGGATTAATAAAAATATATATATCTTTCTAATTTGAATTTCGAAAGAATTTTTTGAAGTAGGGTACAATTAGAATCTAAATCGAAATTTTTTTTATATGATATGCCCAGCTAAATACCTACCTAATTGGTTTGAGAAATCCTAAGACAACTTCATAAAAAAAAACCAAACAATTATGACAAGACAAAAGTTATGCAAATGAAATAAATTCTTAGAAATTGTTGGATGTCGTGCTGAAATTGTGGTTGATAAAAAAAACCATATTTGTTTTCGATTAATAAAATCAGATAAATTCGAAATGAATCATTCAAAAATGAAAAAAGAGAAAAAGAACATTTGTTTTGAGTTTTTCCCTGGATTGAAGTAAGAACTATTTAGTTACAACGGGTCTAGTTTATGAAAACATAAACTATGAAAACTTCGATTGTTAATAAGTTAAAAATGTAAAAATGCAACCTGAAATACCGAAATAAGACGAGAAAAAAAGGCAATCTTTCAATATCTTTTTAAACAAGTTTTTATTAATCAATCTGAATGCTTTCTAAAAAAGATTTCATTGAAATTGATTCTTTCAACCTCGACGATTGAATAAAAATAGGTTATTATCATTTCGAGCAAGTAAGCCGCTATGGTGAAATCGGTAGACACGCTGCTCTTAGGAAGCAGTGCTAGAGCATCTCGGTTCGAGTCCGAGTGGCGGCATAGCATCATCTTCTAAAAGATATACAAAAAGTCCTATAATGAATTTTATTTCGGATTTCCATTCTATATATTTTAGAAACTCTCGCTTTTAATTTTAATTTCATTTTTATTTATGATCTTTTCAACTTTAGAGCATATATTAACTCATATATCCTTTTCGATCGTTTCAATTGGAATTACAATTCATTTTATAACCTTATTAGTCGATGAAATCATAGGATTATATGGTTCATCAGAAAAGGGGATGGTAGTCACTTTTTTCTGTCTAACAGGATTATTAGTCACTCGTTGGATTAATTCGGGGCATTTTCCATTAAGTGATTTATATGAATCATTAATCTTTCTTTCATGGAGTTTCTCCATTATTCATAGGATTTTATATTTCAAAAAATATAAAAATCATTTCAGCGCAATAACCGCGCCAAGCGATATTTTTACCCAAGGCTTTGCTACTTCGGGTTTTTTAACCAAAATGCACCAATCCGGAATATTAGTACCCGCTCTCCAAGCCCAGTGGTTAATGATGCACGTAAGTATGATGGTATTAGGCTATGCAGCTCTTTTATGTGGATCATTATTATCCGCAGCTCTTCTAGTCATTACATTTCGAAAAGTTATAAGTCTTTTTAGTAAAAACAATAATTTTTTAAATCGAAATGCGTCATTTTCCCCCGGTGCAATGCAATACATGAATGAAAAAAGCAATGTTTTACTAAACACTCCTTTTCTTTCTGCTAGAAATTATTACAGGTATCAATTGATTCAACAATTGGATCATTGGAGTTATCGTATTATTAGTTTAGGATTTATCTTTTTAACCATAGGTATTCTTTCGGGAGCAGTGTGGGCTAATGAGGCATGGGGCTCATATTGGAATTGGGATCCGAAAGAAACTTGGGCATTTATTACTTGGACTATATTCGGGATTTATTTACATACTCGAACAAATACAAATTGGGGAGGTGTAAATTCTGCAATTGTGGCTTCTATGGGCTTTCTTATAATTTGGATATGCTATTTCGGGGTCAATTTATTAGGAATAGGGTTACATAGTTATGGTTCATTTAATTAACATCGAATTGAAGTCAAAAAAGGACCTGATGAATCCAAACATAAGAAAGCGCATATATATAAATGAAACTTAGTATAAGCCGTCGAGAACCTTTTGAATCCCTACACAACATGATTCAAAAGGTTCTCACAAGCCCCAAATATGTCTGATTACAGTTCAAATTGGGTTTTTTACTTATTATTTTTTTTTTAACTTAAACTATTTAACCTAAACTTAAGAAAAGAAAAAAGACTTCTTTTTTTTTCATTGGACAACGAAGAATTTTTAAAATCATAGAATTACTTTTTTTCTTTTTTTTTTGTTTTATTCATGAAAACTATCTATAAAAAAAATTAGATAGAATAGCTTCGACCTTGTCCACCGATAGTGAGAGAACGAAATCCGGATAAATCCCAATACCTATGACAGGTAGAAGAATAGATATCAAAATAAATAACTCCCGTGGTCCAGAATCAAAAAAATAAGAGTTTGGAGTATTAAATAGCTTATACCCATAGAACATTTGACGTGACATAGATAATGAATAAATAGGAGTTAATATCATTCCAATAGCCATTACAAAAGTAATTAGTATTTTTGGCATGAAAAAATATTTTTTGCTGGTAATTATTCCAAAAAATACTATCAATTCCGCAACAAAACCACTCATGCCTGGTAATGCAAGGGAAGCCATCGATAAGATACTGAATATCGTGAATATCTTTGGAATTGGGATAGCCAGTCCCCCCATTTCGTCGAGATAAGCAAGACGTATTCGATCATAACTCGTTCCTGCCAAGAAAAAAAGTGCAGCGCTAATAAACCCATGAGAAATTATTTGTAAAATGGCTCCGTTGAGGCCCGTATCGGTTATCGAGCCAATTCCTATAAGGATGAAACCCATATGAGATACGGAGGAATAGGCTATTCTTTTTTTTAAATTCCGTTGGCCAGGAGATGTTGAAGCTGCATAAATTATTTGTATTGTACCTACTATCATCAACCAGGGAGAAAATATAGAATGGGCGTGCGGTAATAGTTCCATATTGATCCGAACCAACCCATATGCTCCCATTTTTAATAAGATTCCGGCTAGAAGCATACAAGTACTGTAATGTGCCTCCCCATGGGTGTCTGCTAACCATGTATGTAAAGGTATAATCGGTGATTTGACAGCAAAAGCAATAAGAAATCCAATATAGAATATTATTTCGAGTGCCCCGGGATACGATTGATTAGCTAATGTTTCTAAATTTAATGTTGGTTCATTGGAACCATATAAACCGATACCCAAAACTCCTATTAATAAAAAAATAGAACCTCCTGCAGTGTACAAAATAAACTTTGTAGCTGAATAAAGACGTTTCTTTCCACCCCACACGGATAGAAGTAAATAAACGGGAATTAACTCTAACTCCCACATGATGAAAAAAAGTAAAAGGTCTCGAGAAGAAAATAATCCGATTTGACCGCTGTACATTGCTAACATCAGGAAATGGAATAATCGGGAGTTCCGAGTAACTGGCCAAGCCGCTAAAGTAGCTAAAGTGGTGATAAATCCCGTGAGTAAAATAGGTCCTAGGGAAAGTCCGTCTATTCCCAATCTCCAGTAAAAATCAAAAAAATTGATCCATTTATAATCCTCTGCCAGCTGAATTAATGGATCGTCTAATTGGAAATGATAACAGAATGCATAGGTCGTTAAAAGGAGTTCTAGGATACATATGTATATAGTATACCCTCGAATCACCTTATTTCCTTTATGTGGGAGAAAGAAAATTAAAGAACCCGCTGCTATCGGAAAAACTACAATTATTGTTAACCAAGGAAAATAATTCGTAGTAAAGACAAGATACACTTGGACCAGAAAAACCCGTGCTCGAAAATAGAATATATTATTCTCTTTTTTTTTTTCTTTTTCGAGTACGGGTTTTTATCGGCAATCGGTGAAAAAAAAAGAAAATGTATTCAAAACGAATTCAAGTGGGGTTTTCTGGAACGTATCAATATCAATAAGCTAGACCCATGCTTCGAGTTGTTTCATGCCATAAATAAACTCGAACACTCAAGAAATCCGTCGGACAGGCGGATTCACATCTCTTACAACCAACACAATCCTCTGTTCTTGGAGCCGAAGCAATTTGCTTAGCTTTACATCCGTCCCAAGGTATCATTTCTAATACATCTGTGGGGCAGGCTCGTACACATTGAGTACACCCTATACATGTATCATAAATCTTTACTGAATGTGACATTGGATCTATCCATTTTTCAACTAATAAAGTTTCGATCTAGTCAATTTGGAAATGAATCATATATTGAAACACTAGATGAATCAATGATTTGATTTATGAGAATTTTTCTAATCAATCTACTTCTGGATCAACTCATAAATAAGAGGGAACAAAGATACTTTGATTTCTTACGCTTTTCCAAACGGAATCTAGGTTAGACGATGTATTATATATGCTAATTCGAATTGATGAATATTATGATTTCGAAATACTATACTACTTATTCAACAAAGTCGATTGATTGATACGAGTCGAGTTTCTGTTACGATAAATTGACGAAACAATAGCTAACCCAATAGCGGCTTCCGCGGCTGCAATAGCTATAACAAAAATGGAGAAAATATCTCCTTTTAATTGCCGACTATCAAAAAAATCAGAAAATGTTACGAAATTAATATTAACCGCATTTAATATAAGTTCAAGACACATCAGGGCTCGAACCATATTTCGGCTCGTGATCAATCCATAGATACCGATAGAAAATAAATAGGCACTCAAAACAAGTACATGCTCGAGCATCATTGACCAACTCCGTACCCATTTGGATTCATTTCAATATGAACAATAATGAAAGTAATTCGATTGCTTAGAATATAACAAGTACAGAAGAAAAGAATATATAATAGATTGAATATATCAAAAAATAAAAAAATGTTGCTTTTAGACATGAACAGTATTCAAATAGAAGTGAAGGGAACAAGATGCGATAAGACAGAAAAAAACAAAAAAGTTGAATTTGGATTGCGTGGTGCTAGTTATAAGGATTTTTTACTGCCGAGCCACGGCAATTGCACCGATCAAAGCAACTAAAAGAATTATTGAAATGAGTTCAAATGGAAGAAAAAAGTCTGTTGATAAATGAATTCCGATTTGTTGACTATTACTTATCAAATCTTGCTCTATAATTTGGTTGGATCGTGTAGTCCAAATAATCCCGTACCACGACGTATCTAGAATAGTAGTGATTAACGAAAAAAAAATACTTGTACAAACCAGGGCAGTAACGCCATCCCCAATAGTCCAAAGATTCCAATTCAAATCTTTGTAATAGTCTGAACCATTCATGAACATTACAGAAAATATGATTAAAACATTTACAGCTCCTACGTAAATAAGGAGCTGGGCAGCAGCTACAAAATGGGAATTTGATAGAATATATAATAAGGATATGCAAACAAGAACCAACCCCAACGAAAAGGCAGAATAAATTGGGTTGGTAAGTAATACCACTCCCAGACCTCCTAATATAAGACCCGATCCCAAAAAAACTAAAAGAAAATCATGTATTGGTCCAGGCAAATCCATTATATTAAAATAAGAGATAAATAAATCAAAATGTTTTTCATGACCTTATTGAACCGACCAGGAGAAATTTTTTATGAGACCCCCCCCCAATTGAATTAAATTCGAATTAAATAGGTGTGAATTTATGAGGGTACAGTTATTGGATCAATTTCGTTCTTTTCTTTATTCGAAATGGGAGTTTGAAATTGAAACTATATAATTCGAAATTATTATGGATATATTAATAGACTTTCAATACAAATTAAGTTGTACTTCTCATTAACCAAGTTTGGATTTGTAATTATTGCCCAAGCAAAGATAAAGACCTTATTCCTTTATACCCCAATTGAACCTTAAAAATTTCCAATTATTCTTTAATCGAGAGGTTTACCCGTTTTTTTTAGGCGAATTCAAAATTGTTCGAATTGTCAAATCGTCAATTACTGACATTGGTAAACGACCTAAAGCAATTTGATTATAATTCAATTCGTGACGGTCGTAAGTAGCAAGTTCATATTCTTCAGTCATTGATAAACAATTTGTTGGACAATACTCTACGCAGTTACCACAAAAAATACAAATTCCGAAATCAATACTGTAATTAAGCAAGCGTTTCTTTCGAATATCAGTTTCCAATTCCCAATCAACAACAGGCAGATCTATAGGACATACACGAACACATACTTCACAAGCAATACATTTATCAAATTCAAAATGAATTCGACCGCGAAAACGCTCCGATGTGATTAATTTTTCATAAGGATACTGAATAGTTACAGGTAAACGATTTGCTTGAGATAAGGTAATCATGAAACTTTGACCAATGTACCTTGCGGCTCGTACTGTTTGTTGACCATAATTCATGAACCCAGTTACCATAGGGAACATATCGTGAATATCTATGAATAATTTTATCTTTATTTCGTTCTCTTGTTTGAGCTAAGTCATGAATATCCTATTCCGTTTTTCTTTACA